TACTTATTTTGCTTCAATCTCGACTATACAAAACAAACAAAAAATTGAAGATTTAGTTACGATTAGAAATACACTTTTTTGTCTTTATCCATAGGCCCTTTACTCATACTCATTCAATTGGAAGTATTAATCCAATAAAAAAAAAAATTATGTTTCGTAATCTCATAATCCAATTTTTCAATTTATAATTGACTCTTGAATACAAATCACGAGAATATATATTCTTCCTCGAATTTTTCATTGAGAGGTAAAGGATTTAATCCTTTTTAGAAATAAAGTTTTTGATCGGAATATGCGCCGACGGATCCCTTAACTATTTGCAGTAGGGTTAATAGAACGAATCGCACTTTTACCACTAAACTATACCCGCTATGCTGCGATTATTGTATATAAACAAGCTTTTTGTCGAGTAAGAGAATCAATAGGGTCATAAAAAAAAAAAAAAAAGAATTATGAAAATTAGGGCGTTGATGTATTGTATTTCCTCATGCAACCTAATGAGGATTAGGAAAAGAAGACTCGTTGCATTGATTCTATATTAGAAGAATGGAAAAATTCCAATAACAAGTATTTTTGAATCAAATAAAATAACTTTTTTTATCTTATCTAATTTGTTGCAACAAAAAATAAAAAATGGCCCGTGACACGGGCCAGGACGTGGAAATAAAAAAAGACTTTTCGGACGAAATGAAAAAAAAAAAGATATAGATTAAAAATATATATATATATATAATTCTAATCTTAATAATTAGAATAATTAATAGAATAATAATTAAATATAGAATAGTATAGAATAGTAATTAAATAGTAAATTACTATAATACTAATTAGAATACTAATATATTAAGAGTAATATAAGAAGTATTATACTAATAATATAGTAATAAAAAAGATAAAAAAAAAAAAAAGTATATGAAGAAGGACTTTTTTTTCAAGCCCTACTTGTTGTGTATTGTTGTGTAATGTAAGATAGTAATTATCTTTTCTCAATTGGGAGAGATGGCTGAGTGGACTAAAGCGTCGGATTGCTAATCCGTTGTACGAGTTATTCGTACCGAGGGTTCGAATCCCTCTCTTTCCGGTTCCGTTGATGACTTCGTATTTTTTTTCAAATCTTTTTCTTTATTTATTTTTTTTTTTATTTTATATATAATAGTTAAAGATGTAGAATAGATAAAATTCTAAGAACATTTAATAAAAATCAAGCAAGGAAAAAGCCTTATTTTTTTTTTATTCTTCACGTCCAGGATTACGCCCTGGATCATTAGATAAAAATCCAAAGATGAAAAGGGAAACAAAGAATATTACTACTGTGTAAACAAAGAGTTTGAGAGTAAGCATTAGACAATCTCCAAGATCCTTTTTTTTGTTTGGAAAAAAAGAAAATAGATTCTCTATATTTATACCATATATCCCATTTTGACACCAAGAAATGAAGTGGTTTCTAGAACTTTTTCGAAATAGAAAAGCATTTTTCTAAATTCATTTGTAATAAGATGTAATAAGAGTCGAGTCTTGTGTGCCAAAAATTTGCTTTTATACCGAAAATTCCATATTTCGGGTGGATCTAACCGAATAGGTTTCTTTTAATAGAATGGAAAAAAGTTCAGAATGAGGAGATGGGGTAGGTAATCCAGATTTTTCACGTTTATACAATAACTTCAATGTTTGAATCAAGGGCCTAGACTATAAAGAACTAGAAAGAACTAGAAGACTTATCTGATCTTATCAATTAGTAGAATTTTTTCTCTTGAATAACTCATGAATTATTAATTATTCTAGGATAGTATTCAAAATTTCATCGAAAACTTACAGCAGCTTGCCAAACAAAGGCTAATAGAAAAAAGAACAGAGGGATTACTGGCATAATATCTACGATTGGATTCAAAAAAGCGTAGGCTTCAGGCAATTTTGTGAAGAAAAAACTGCTTGAATAAAGGGCAAAATTAAGACAGATACAAATCAAATTTAAAATATTAAGCATAACAAACATTTTGTTCTTGAAGATAATTGTATTTTGACTGAGTTATTAATATTCATATAAAAATGGATATAAATTAATATAAAATAGAGTTTAAGGTAGACAAAAAACTTTAAACTCAGCCAATCAAAAATCCTTCAATTATCAGCTAAAAAAAGAATAAAAGAAATCATATTTTCATACAATATCTTAATGGAATTCTATATTATGATCAATAAATTCAGTTTAATTCTATATCTACACATATCAAAATACGAATAACAAGCTAATCTAGTTCATAGATATTTTGGGGGGTAGGAATTGACAAAGAACCAATACCAATATTAGTTTTATTAGTTTTGAATCAAATATAGAAATGGGGCGTGGCCAAGCGGTAAGGCAACGGGTTTTGATCCCGCCATTCGGAGGTTCGAATCCTTCCGTCCCAGAGCCTATATTCTTTTCTATATCAAAATTATAGATATTAAAATAAAGATTGTTTTTTTGAACAACCTAATATCTTCCGTACTTGAAGAAGTGTGAGATTGATGACTCGGTCCTATCGAGCCACTTGAAGATGAAGATTCGAAGAGAACTACTTATTTCTTCGTCTTATCTTGTCTTATCTTATTGGTTTGCTAATATTTATATTGGAAATCAAAAAATATTTATATGATTCAATAAAATAAGGGGTTAATTTGAATTAATTCTTTTGTTTTTTTCATTGGATATTTTTTTATTAACACCATATTGACAACAGTGTATCAAATAAATATAATCCGATCTGGGTAATTAGATCTTATCTGTAGATTGATTTATATCTATTCCAGCGGTTTGGTTTTTCATTCCAATGAAATGATAGGTTTATTAGATTTTGAAATGATAGGTTTATTGGATTTGCTGTGATATAAAAGTCTTTTTTTTTTTTTTATTTTCAATTTTAAATAGTAAATAGAAGAATAGATAGCATAAGAAACAAGAGATAATCTATCAATTTTGACTTTATTTAACTTTATCTATTTTTTTATCCGAATCAATTCGAAATTTTATAAATTTTTCTATTTCATTTCGTGTTCATTTCTTGTTAGTTTAATGTTTTGATTGTGTCGTACGATTCAATCTTTTTATTAATTCTTTTTGATTTCTTTTGATTTTTGATTTTGATTCTATCTACATAACCTAATTATTTTATCCTAATTATTTTATTTATATTTGGGATTGGGGTTGCTAACTCAATGGTAGAGTACTCGGCTTTTAAGTGCGGCTAACAGCTTTTACACATTTGTACGAAGAAAGAGATTCGTCCATACCAGCGGTATTATTTGTAAGACCACGACTGATCCTGAAAGGAATGAATGGAAAAAACAGCATGTCGTATCAATGGAGAATTCAGAGAATATTTGATTCTTACCGGATCCGCTCCAAACAAACTTTGTTTGAATTCTTGGTGCATAACATAAAAACAAATCAATTCAAATTCAAAGTTGGGATTTGGTCGAGTTAATAAATGGACAGAGCTCTGCGGCTCCAATTATAGGTAAATAAAAAAGCAACGAGCTCCCGTTCTTAATTTGAATGATTTTCCGATCTAATTAGACGTTAAAAATAGATTAGTGCCTGGTGCGGGAAAAGCTTTTTCTTGAGTGTATTTTCGATTTTTTTAATGAGTCCTAACTATTAGCTATTCTCCACTATGAAGGGAAATTGAATGTGTAGAAGAAAAAGTATATTGATAAAGCAATTTTTTTTCCAAAATCAAAAAAGAGTGATTGACTTGAAAAAGTAAAGGATTTCTAGTCACCTATTACCCTATAATGAACATAAACCAATTAGAAAGGAACATAAACCAATTAGATGAAAAAAAGAGAGGATTAGAGGGTCCGCTGGTGAGTTTAACTATTTCCGAGGTATCTATTCTTTTTATATTATACTATTTTGTTTTTATGGTATCGCACTATGTATCATTTAATAACCCAATAAACCCCCTATCTTTGCTTCAATCAAATCGAATTAAAAATGAAAATAGAGAAATCTCAAAGAAATTTAGAAATAGATAGATCTCGAAAAAATAACTTCCTATACCCACTTATTTTTCGGGAGTATATTTATACATTTGCTCATGATCGTGACTTAAATAGATCCATTTTGTTAGAAAATGTGGGTTATGACAATAAATATAGTTTACTAATCGTAAAGCGTTTAATTACTCGAATGTATCAACAGAATCATTTGAGTATTTCCGCTAATGATTCTAACCAAAATACATTTTTTAGGTATAACAAAAATTTGTATTTTCAAATGATATCGGAGGGATTTGCAGTTATTGTGGAAATTCCATTTTCCTTACGATTAGTATCCTCTTTAGAAAGATCAGAAATAGTAAAATCTCATAATTTACGATCAATTCATTCAATATTTCCTTTTTTAGAGGGCAAATTTCCACATTTAAATTATGTGTCAAATGGACTAATACCCTACCCCATCCATCTAGAAAAATTGGTTCAAATCCTTCGCTATTGGGTGAAAGATCCCTCCTCTTTGCATTTATTACGACTCTTTCTTCACGAGTATTGGAATTTGAACAGTCGTATTATTCCAAAGAAATCTATTTCTTTTTTTGCAAAAAAGACTCCAAGATTCTTCTTGTTCTTATATAATTCTCATGTATATGAATACGAGTCCGTTTTCTTTTTTCTTTGTAATCAATCCTTTCATTTCCGATTAACATTTTCTCAGGTCTTTCTTGAGCGAATATATTTCTATGGAAAAATAGAACATTTTGTAGAAGTCTTTACTAAGGATTGGGGGGACAGCCTATGCTTGCTCAAGGATCCTTTCATACATTATCTTAGATATCAAGGAAAATCCATTTTTGTCTCAAAGGATACGCCTCTTCTGATGAAAAAATGGAAATATTACCTTGTCAATTTATGTCAATGTCATTTTGATGTGTGCTTTCAACCCCCCAGGATCCATATAAACCCATTTTCATTATACAAGCATTCTTTCGCCTTATTAGGTTATCTTTCAAGTTCAAGTG